CACTCATATTCCGGAAATACAGAAACAAAGAAGTTTCGCGGTCGAACTACCAAATCAAAAAGGAATGGGCTAAAAATTAACGATCTAAATGCTAAACTTGACTTTCTATTGAAAAGCTAGTTAGTCGGTTCTTGTTAATCTAATTCTCTAATTCATAGAAATTTGGTCCAGTAAAATGGACGAATTATAAATCTCTAAAATAATAGAGAGAAATACCGCAAATAGAGCCATTGCAATCGCCATCAAAGGGGTAGTTCCCCACCCCGGAGCTACTTTTCCATATTCTGAATTCAATGGTTTTAATAAACTTCCTATACCAGTTCGTAATGGAGCAGATCTAGAACTACCCTCAACGGTTTGTGTAGCCATAAATCCTATTTTTTTTTATTGAGATCTCTTGACTTTGTATACCATTCCGCTGTATATATATATAAAGGATCTTACCCTATAGATCCAGATCCATTGTAGTCTTGATATTATAGAATCATGGAAACAGCAACCCTAATTGCCATCTCTATATCCGGTTTAATTGTTAGTTTTACTGGGTATGCCTTATATACTGCTTTTGGGCAACCCTCTCAACAACTGAGAGATCCATTCGAAGAACACGGGGACTAGTTGAAGTAATGAGCCTCAATATCGTAATATTGGGGGCTCATTACTTCAATTGAGATAATTAAAAATCATTTCGTCTTTTTAGACGGAACGATAGGGGGTTCTCTAAAAAAGATAGCGAAAAAAATGATTCCTAAAGTCGAGACTAAGAGGAATGTATAAACCAATGCTTCCATAGATTTGATCGTGGTTTACAATTATAGCTTTCATACCTGTTTTGGGGGATTGAATTATAAGAAAAAGAAAGAACAAGAGTAAAACAAAATGGAATGATTGAAATCAAGATTGATATAGTTCCCTATATCAAATAAAAATAACAACAAAAAAAGTCGAATCGAAAAGGAACAAACCTATTTCTATCAGACTGCCTGTTTTTTTGTAGTTGGATCTCCAAGTTTTTGGAATGCTCCAAATTCTACTTGAGCATCCAAATCTGGATCAATACCAGCAAAAACATCTCTGAACAAGGTTCTAGCACCATGCCAAATGTGCCCGAAAAAGAAGAGCAGAGCAAACGACGCATGTCCAAAAGTAAACCAACCCCTTGGACTGCTACGAAAAACACCATCCGATTTTAAAGTAGCACGATCTAATTCAAAAATTTCACCCAATTGAGCACGTCTAGCATATTTTTTCACAGTAGCAGGATCACTATAACTGACTCCATTGAGTTCGCCACCATAGAATTCAACAGTGACACCGACTTGTTCGACACTATACTTCGATTCCGCCCTTCGAAAAGGAACATCTGCTCTAACAATTCCGTCTCCGTCTACCAAAACAACCGGAAATGTTTCAAAAAAAGTAGGCATACGACGTACAAAAAGTTCACGCCCCTCTTTGTCTCTAAAGATAGGATGCCCTAACCAACCGACGGCTATTCCATCTCCATTGTCCATTGAGCCCGCTCTAAACAATCCCCCTTTTGCCGGATTATTGCCAATGTAATCATAAAAAACTAATTTTTCAGGAATTTTAGACCAAGCTTCTGATAAACTTTGATTTTCGGCTAGCCCAGCACCAACCCTTCGATATATTTCTTGCTGGAAATATCCCTGATCCCATTGGTAACGAGTAGGACCAAATAATTCAATCGGTGTAGTTGCTGAACCATACCACATAGTTCCAGCAACTACAAAAGCTGCAAAAAATACAGCAGCGATACTACTAGAAAGTACGGTTTCAATATTTCCCATACGCAATCCTTTGTATAAACGTTGAGGTGGACGCACACTAAGATGGAAAAGGCCCGCTAATATGCCCAATGTCCCTGCTGCAATATGATGAGAGGCGATTCCCCCCGGAACAAAAGGATCAAAACCGTCCACACCCCATGCGGGATTTACAGATTGTACCCTTCCAGTTAGTCCATAAGGATCGGATACCCATATTCCAGGACCAAACAATCCTGTTACATGAAATGCTCCAAAACCAAAACACCCCACCCCTGCTAGAAATAAATGAATTCCAAATATTTTTGGCAAATCCAAAGAAGGTTTTCCAGTACGTTCATCACTAAAGATTTCTAGATCCCAATAGACCCAATGCCAAATAGCCGCCAAAAAGCACAAGCCCGAAAACACAATATGTGCCGCGGCCACACCTTCGTAACTCCAAATACCCGGATTCGTTATAGTCCCTCCTGTGATATTCCAACCACCCCACGAATTGGTTATTCCTAAACGAGTCATGAAGGGTATAACGAACATACCCTGTCTCCACATTGGGTCAAGGACGGGGTCAGAGGGATCAAAAACTGCTAATTCATATAGAGCCATCGAACCGGCCCAACCAGCAACCAGAGCTGTATGCATTATATGGACAGCAAGTAAACGTCCGGGATCATTTAATACAACGGTATGAACACGATACCAAGGTAAACCCA